CAGAAAGACTAAAAGAAAATCATGCATTGGCCCAGGTAAATCCATTAAAAAAAAAAATCGAAATATTTCATGATTTTATTGACCTGACCAGGAAAAAAGAAGTAACTTCATTTTTTATGTTTCTGATACTTCTTAACTTAAACTTAATAATTTAATTAAAATTAAATAAATGAAAATTGAATAGGTGCGGGCGCGTTGATGTATATAGTGTTATTGGAGCCCTATCATTCAATATCTGGAAGAAGAGTTTGAAAATATATATTACTCTAATATAAATATAGAAATCTATTTTGAATCCAAATTCAATGACAAGTTTAAACAACTTTGGGTTGATCAAGGAAAGCCTTATTTTTCTAGATCCAAACTAAACCTTAATTTCATTTATTTTAATTTTTTTTATTATTTAATTTAAATAATTCATTTTTAATTGAATTATTAATTGGGGATTTTTTTGAATTGAGAGGTTTAACTATTTTTTATTTGAGGTGAATTCGAAATTGTGCGAATTGCGTAATCATCAATTACTGACATTGGTAACCGACCCAAAGCAATTTGATTATAATTCAATTCGTGACGATCATAACTCGAAAGTTCGTATTCTTCAGTCATTGATAAACAATTTGTTGGACAATACTCAACGCAATTACCACAAAATATACAGATTCCAAAATCAATACTGTAATTAAACAATCGTTTCTTTCGAATATCACTTTCCAATTTCCAATCTACAACGGGTAGATCTATAGGACATACACGAACACATACTTCACAAGCAATGCATTTATCAAATTCAAAGTGGATTCGTCCTCGGAAACGTTCCGACGTGATTAGTTTTTCGTAGGGATATTGAATAGTTATAGGTAAACGATTCGCGTGAGACAGGGTAATCGTGAAACCTTGACCGATGTATCGGGCAGCTCGTATTGTTTGTTGACCATAATTCGTGAATTCAGTTACCATAGGGAACATATCGTGAATGTGTATAAAGAATAAAATTGTAGGCTTGTTTCTTTCTCTTGTTTGCGATAAGTGGTGAATATAGAATATTGTAATTCTTTACAGTGAAAGAAGTTGGGACGAAGTTGTTAATAATAGATTACCTAGAGAAATGGGTAAAAGAAATTTCCATCCAAGATTTAAGAGTTGGTCTATTCTTAACCTTGGTAAAGTCCATCTTGTTGCAATAGGAATGAACAAGAACAAATAAGTTTTAGCTAATGTAATAAAGATGCTGATTATTGTTCCAAAAACTTTACCTACTTTATTAAAATGAAAATTGATGTCAAAAATGTTAGGAACGAATAGGTATGGAATAGAAAGATTCCAACCTCCTAAGTAAAGAACTGTTACAAATAATGAAGAAACTAGTAGATTCAGATATGAAGCAACGTAAAATAAACCAAATTTTATACCTGAATATTCGGTTTGATAACCTGCCACTAATTCTTCTTCTGCTTCTGGTAAATCAAAAGGTAATCTCTCACACTCGGCTAGAGAAGAAATTAGGAAAATGAGAAACCCTATAGGTTGGCGCCACAAATTCCACCCCCAAAACCCGTATTTTGACTGCGCTTCAACTATATCAACTGTACTTGAACTGTTAGATAATCATAGTCGATTAGAACATCGCTGTTCTTATCACTATTACAGAACCGTACATGAGATTTTCATCTCATACGGCTCCTCAAAGGTCACAAATAAATCTAAGGACATTTAATTATTATTTATCTTTATCTTGATATTTTATTTTGTAGGATAGAGTCAAAACTTATCCTAGTTCCCCAAATTAGACCAACGGAATTCTGTTTGCTATATTTTATATTAAAATGAAATATATATATTAATAAAATGAAATATATATATTAATATTATAATTATAAAAAAATAAAAAAAGGTGCTTCTGAATTAATCTCATCTTTTAATTTTAGGAATGTTCTTTTTGCTTGTTGATCAATAACTTAACTTAATCCTTGAATAAAAAACTTTTTGTAACAACATCATAGAGGTATTTCAACCTATTATTTTTAATTACGAAAAAGAATTCGGCGTTCCATTAATTTATGAATCATGCCAAGAGTTCTCTCTTTCTAACTAACGAAAAGATATAGGAAAAGGGGATCTTTTTTTTTTTATTTTATTCTATTTTATTTCGTTCCTATTCTCCTTTCTCATAAAGGGGATATTAATAAAAATAAAAGATTACTTCGTTCTTGATAGTTATTTACTTAATCGGTGGATAGGGACATACTCTAGGCCGGAATCGTGGGTAGTACTTCTTGATCATTTCTACTAACTTAAAGTCCCAATTCGAATTCCATTTATGTACAGAAATATCCTCTTGAATAATTTAGAGAATATCCATTACTAATACTAATCCTTTGTGTATTTTGGTCTTTCTAACCATCCACTCAACTTTGTTCAACCTCCCGTTTAAACCCGCTTCAAGTGATGATAACTAAGCAACCAATCTTGGGGTAAGCGGTCTCTACTGCTTATATTTACTTTTAATTAATAATTCATTCTTGTACATAGGAAATGAGACTTAATCTTTTTACTGCAAATTTGTAAGCTGTTTTCTTTCACTCATATAACTATCTGCTTTAGTTCATCAACCCAAATGATGACTAAAAAGATGAAAAACATTTATTTAACCCTCTTCCCAGAAATTAGAAAGAAAAGAACTAGGAACAATTTTGTATTTCACCTAATTAGACGTCCCCGAATCACACGTAGAGATATTGATAATACACATAAAGTTAATGGTATTTCATAACTAATTGATTGAGCAGCAGCGCGTAGACCACCTAAAAAGGAATATTTATTATTTGATCCATATCCCGACATAAGAAGTCCAATAGGAGCAATGCTTGAAATAGCGATCCATAAAAAAACACCAATACCAAGATCGGCTAGAATAAGGTGGTATCCAAAAGGAATTACTGAATAACTTAGTAAAATCGATATGACTGCGACGGATGGTCCGATACTAAATAAACGACCATCTCCTCTAGATGGAAGAAGGTTCTCTTTGAAAAGTAGTTTTGTACCATCTGCTAGAGCTTGAAGAATTCCTAAGGGACCGGCGTATTCAGGCCCAATACGTTGTTGTATTCCTGCAGATATTTCTCTTTCTAACCAAACAATTACGAGTACGCCTATTGTGATTCCTAATACAAGAGTAAAAATCGGAACAAGTATCCATATAATCCCATAGACCTCTTTTAAGGATTCTAATCTGGAAAAAGAATTGATAGCTTGTATTTCGGTTGTATCAATTATCATTTTTAACGATCAACTTCTCCCATAATGATATCTATGCTACCTAATATCGTCATAATATCAGCCAATTTCATTCTTTTAACTAACTGAGGAAGAATTTGCAAATTGATAAAACCCGGTGGACGGATTTTCCATCTCCAAGGAAAAACACTCTGATCCCCTATCAGAAAAATTCCCAATTCCCCTTTTGGGGCTTCAACTCTCACATAAAGTTCTTGTTTCGCCAATTCAAAGGTTGGAGAGGGTTTTTTACTAATAAATCGATATTCAAAATCATTCCATTCGGAATCTTTTACTCTATCAAAACGTCGTATTTCTAAATTCTCGTAGGGCCCTCCTGGAATTCCTTCCAGAGCCTGTTGTATAATTTTTATGGATTCTGTCATTTCGCCGATTCGTACTAAATAACGAGCTAACGAATCCCCTTCTTTTTGCCATTGAACTTCCCAATCAAATTCATCGTAACACTCATAATGATCAACTTTACGAAGATCCCATTGGATTCCGGAAGCCCGTAGCATTGGTCCCGATAAACCCCAATTTAGTGCTTCTTCTCCGCGAATAATGCCCACGCCTTCAACTCGTTCTAAAAAAATAGGATTCCGTGTAATAAGCTTTTTATATTCAGCAACCCCAGTTAAAAAGTAATCACAAAAATCCAAACATTTATCTATCCAGCCATACGGTAGATCAGCAGCTACTCCTCCGATACGAAAATAGTTATGCATCATTCGCATACCAGTAGCAGCTTCGAATAGGTCATATATCAATTCCCTTTCTCGAAAAATATAGAAGAAAGGGGTCTGTGCACCAATATCTGCCATAAAAGGGCCAAGCCATAACAAATGGGAAGCTATACGACTCAACTCCAACATAATGACTCTGATATAACTAGCTCTTTGGGGTACTTGAATATTTCCTAATTGTTCGGGCCCGTTTACAGTTATTGCTTCTGTGAACATAGTAGCTAAATAATCCCAACGTGTTACATAGGGCAAATATTGTATAATTGTTCGATTTTCCGCAATTTTTTCCATCCCCCTGTGTAAATAACCTAATATAGGTTCACAGTCAATAACATCTTCACCATCTAGAGTAACAATGAGTCGAAGAACACCATGCATTGATGGGTGCTGAGGCCCCATATTGACTATCATAAGGTCTTTTCTTGTAGCTGGTACAGTCATAAGTTTTTTACCCATTCATTCTTCCATGAATTCCTGAAAGTGAAAAGAAGTTTATCCAAATACCAAATAAAAAATAAAAGAATATCTAAAAAGATTCTTCCAATTAACGAGTTTTTGTCTCTCGAATACTCAACTGACCAATTAATTCTTTATAACGTACTCTATTTTTTTTTGCCAAATAAGCCAACAGCCGTTGACGTTTCCCTAAAATTTTTCGCAAACCTCTCTGAGATAAATAGTCTTTTTTGTGCACTTCCAAATGTGAAGTAAGTCTCCGTATCTTATTGGTAAAACTGAATACTTGAAATTCAACCGACCCCCTTCTTTCTTTTTCTGAAATAACTGAAATGAATGCATTTTTTACCATAAAAGATTTTCCCTCTTCCACCTTTACAGATATGGATTTTACTGATGAGTAATAATAATGCTAGTAATTTGAATGTCTTATATACAATAATCTGAATTTCTTGATAATTTGAATTTCTTTATGAACTCCTAATTTTATCAACTCATATTAATCCATCCAGGTTTCAATTTCATTTTATTCAGAAAAAGAAAGAAGGGGGTCGCTTTTGCATGGCATAATTTAGACCTAAAATGAAGAAGATTCTGTTAATTGATTTGTAGGTCTAATTGATACCTCAGCGGCTTTAGTCTTCGTATCGTATATTAGAATGGCATGGAAGACGGTGCGTGTGAATCTCTTTACTTTCATATACCCCGTAGGGTATAGCATATATAGGAAAAATGGACTATCAACGACTTTTCAACCGGGGATACAGATGTATCCTTAACATACTGAAACGACTGCCGTTATTTGTATCAAACCAATAGCGATTCATACAAGCTAAATCTTCTAATCGATAATTAGGCCAAAGAAAAAATTTGAATTGAATTAATTCATTCTTTTCTTTATCAGGACGGTTCCCTTTATCCAAAGATTGACTGCAGTTGTTCTCAGTACAAAATATTGGATTTTTCTTCCTATTCTTTGAATTGAAAGAAATTCGAATTCTCAACTCTCTACGATGTCTATGCGATAAAATGGTTTCTGGAACAAGCAAATCAAAACCATTCTTATCAACACGGGGTTGTTCTCTATATCCTTGATTTGTTTGTTTCTTACTCTTATGAACCAACGAAATACCTAAGGTTTGATACATAATAAATTGTCCATCATTTTTTACAGACAGACGCGTGGGTTCGACAATCAGGACCCCCCTTTTGCCCACTTCTGCAAGATTTAAATTCTTCTCAATCAGCATTATATCCAAACTCATTTCTCTTCTTTGAATCGAGGATATAGTAATTTTTCGTGGATTTGTCAGCCTAAGCAGGAGACAGTATATTTTTATATTATTGATTATTCTTTCATTCAAAACATCGCCCCATCTCAATTGAAAAAGGAAATAGTGTTTTAGGAATAAATCTAGTTCGACTATTGTATTACTTTTGTTTTGTTTCTTTCTTGCATAAGGATCTTCAATATCTTTAATATCTTTTTCGTGGTTTGTTGAAGGACCAGATTCGAGATTCCCTTGTTTTTGTACATTTTGTTGATTCTTTATTTTTTTATTTGAAACACATTCCCCTTTTTGGTTTTTGTTCTTTTCACGAAGAGCATTTTCATTTAGATTCAAATTAAAAAGAAGGGCTTCACTTGGTATAACCCACGGTTTTATTTTATATAGATTATAAGGTAGAACAAATTCGGGGAAGAACCAAAGTCCTAGGGTTGAGATGGGACGATTTAGAATTTCTTCATTCATTCCCATCCAAAAAAAACCTTTTTTTGGGGAATTTGGTAAATTGATTTGGAGCTTTGGCGTAAGCGTAAGATAAACAAGGCCTTTATTATCAATTTTATCAATTATTTGATAATTGTTAATATCAATCTTAGTATTTTGATTACTCGTGATATCGATTTTGATAGAGGACTCAATAGCGACTTTTTGTCTAAGCTCAAAATGGAGAATTTTCCGATCAAAATATCTTCTATTGGGATTTTTTTCCATATATCTAATATCGGCATAATTATTAATAGGGATACCCCTCCATATATCAAAAAAATTCTGTTTATGTGTGTTGGAATTATAAGAATTTTTTTCGTTCTTATTTAATTGTACTTGAAAGCTTGATTTAGAAATAGATGAGTCCCTCTTATTTTCATAATTCAAATTAATATATTTATACGATAAAAGATCATATCTAGAGTTTTTTTGAAAATTCTCTTTTTTATTCAATAAGTAATATATTTCCGAATTCCTAGAATTCCCCCCTTTTTTTGACTGAATTTTTTCATATGAATCCCACTTGGGATTTTGATTTTTATGACGTAGATTAACTCTATCTCTCCACTTTTGTGGTATTAATCCAGACCATTTAATAGGAGATAAATCGTATTGATAATGCCCTTTTAACCAGTTTATCCATTCATTCATTTCAGAATTCCTATTAATAATAGGATATAAAAGGGATTGTTTTACCCGGTATACCCATTCATCATATATCGAAGGGGTAGAAAAATCGTGTTGATGATACGCTTGTACCCAGTCTTTCCATTCCTTCTTTTCAGAATCCGAAAGACTTGGATCCGGATCCATCCTTGCAATGTTAATATCAAAAGTTATTCCGTTATATTGAAAAGAAGTTCTAAATTTATACAATTGAGTAACTTGGATTAACCAGTTTATCCATTCATTCTTTTCATTCTTTTCATTCTTTTCAGAATTCGTAAGTTTCTTATGACTTAATTTAGAATGAAGTATTCCTTGTGTTTCAAAGTAATCCATTATTTCAGCTTTAATAAAAAAAGACATTCTGTGATATTGAAAAACAGATCTTAATTTATCCAAGTTACTAACTTGGATTTGTGATAATTTGTAAAATACATATGCTTGTGACAAATCTGATAAATCACAAAAACTATGTAAATTTCTTCTATTTCTAATACGATTAATTGTTCTTTTTAGAGTTGAAATAGTTGAAATAAAATTAAAATGAATTGTATTTTTCTTTTTTCTATTAATAAGCCTTTCTTTATTTGCTTCATTAATGGGTTTATCCGTCATTTTTTTTATCGATTCAAGAAGAAATTGTGTATTGAGTCTGGTAATATTAACAATAGATAAAAATATATCTATGTATATTCTTTCGAGGAAAAATATTATAAATAAATCTAATTGAGAGATTAATCGGACACTTCTTCTTTTTAATAGTTTTAATAGTTCCCAAATAGTTGTTGTCGATTCGAACCCTTTAGCATTATAACTTTTTTCATTATAAAAAATATATACTTCTGTTGGGCTTTTTGCTTTTGCAATTATTCTTTCTCGAAATGTTTCTATTTTATTTATACATCTTTCTAGTTGAGTTCGAAGTCCTTCCAGTTGATTTCGATTTGTCGGTGAAGAATTTGCCCAATTTTGAAATTCAGGTGAACCAAATGATTCATGAATTATTTGCTTGCTGATTCTAGATGCTTTTTCGTTTTTAATCTCATTCGATTCAGATACTTTTAAGAGAATTGGGTTGAATTTAAAAAGTACTTTTTTTATTATTTTTCTAAATAAACTAAATAAAAAACTTTCGATAATGGATTTTTTTGTTTCTTTTGAAACTAATTTTGTTTTTCCGGTTAAAATTCTTAGAGCTAATATCTTAAATTTGCCAATTTTTTTTTGTAGTTCCTTAAAAACGGGCTTAAAAAAGGAATATCGTTTTCTGGGAAAACCAAAAGGAACGTCAGTTTCCAGTCCCCAAACTGTTAAAAAACAAAAAGATGATTTTTGTTTTTTCTTTTTGATTAGATTTCTATCAGAGTGTCGTAATTTAGATTTGTGCCAAGGTTTCAGGTGGAAAGGAAATAGGATTTTTATCTGAATACCCTCTGTCCACCAATTTAGCGGAAATTCGTTTTCCGATAATTGGACACCATTATAGGTACATTTAACATGCATTTCTTGATTCCATTCCTGTATATCCTCAGACCATTCGGGAGATTGCAATAATAACATACGTACAATATTTTTGGTTATTATCAATGAAGGCAATACAATATATTTTCTAAGAATCGATTGAGTTATTAACAAAACTCCCCTTGCTGCTTGCGCCGATGAAACTCTATCCCATGCGTCCGCTATCTCTAGCCGCATTTGCTCCCTTAGTAGATTGTCCTCTTTTTTATTTTCCTCTTCTTTTTTGTTTTCCTCTTCTTTTTTTGTTTCTTCGTCTATATCCTCCACAATTTCGGATTCTACCCCCTTGTCTTTCCACTTTCTAAAAATCACGTTAACAAGTTCTGATATATAGGGTCTTTGGATTCTATCCAAAAAAAGGGGAGAGTGCGCGTTTAATGGCCACACTTCCCAAATTACAATTTTACGCCTTTGAGCGCGCATAGAACCTTTAATTATTCCTCGCCGCAAGTCCAATTGGTCTGAATAGTGTAGCAAAGCCACCAGATCTGTAGCATTACTAACAGTATTAGAGTCAGTATTCTCGTTGTTAGGAGTAAAAATCACTTCATATTTTATTTTTCTTGATCGAATTTGATGGTCGATTGGCACGTTTTCTTGAGATTCTCCTAATTGTTGTTCTAACTCGGTGATTAATTTGTATGACCATCGAGGGACTTTTTTACTGATTTCTTTTATTCCAATAGATTCTTTAATAGATTCCTTTGGAATTTTTTGACTATTAGTATGGGTTTTAATGACATTCAATAAAAATTTGAAAAATCTTTCCTTTTTCAATTTTTGTTGGCTATCAAATTCGCGAGTTAAAGGTAAAAAATTTTCCTGTTCTATTAAAAATTGTTTTTTATCAAATGCATCCGTTTTCCGCTCAAATTCTTGGTAATCGGGATCTGGAAAAAGGATAGCGTAAATCCGATTTATACCAAAGGTTTCTCTTAATTTTTCTATCGACGTTTTATAAGGCGAAACCCTTTTTTTCATTGTTAAGCGATAGGCCCCATTTAACAAAGGATCATAGGCTTTAGGGAAATATTCGTGATATTTTTTACTATCATCATTACACAATCGAGTTCTTGTTTCCAGTATATCTGGAAAGAGTGATTTCTTGTCTAGAGCTTCAATTCTATTTCTAAATTCCTTGCTTGTCTTATTCCCTTTTCCGTTGTTGGAATAAATCCAATGGTTGGCAAATTCGTTATCATTAGAGGGGGTTTTATCTATCGTAGACCACGATACCTTTCTTTTTAGTATTTCCTCAAAAATTGATAAACTTGGTGGATAGGTAAAAGAAATTCTTTGTTTTCCATCACTTTGGCATGTGTCAAAGAAATATTGTGACATTTCATTTCGTACAGCCCTTTCAAATTGATTATTCTTTATGTAGCGAAGTGGGCGATTCCATCGGTTAGAATCGAAAATAAGAGTCACAAGAGATTTTTCAAGGCAGAAGAGTTTCCCTTTTTTATTCGAATTTTCTTGATTCGGATTCCTATTTAGATAAGAATCCTCATAAACGGCGCTTTTGTTATAGCCTGTCTCTGGAAAGTGAAAGTCGAA